GTTTCGTTCAAATTTATTAATCATTTTTACTTTGATTTTGACTAACTGTTTTTACGTAAATGATAAGTAGAAAGGCAGTAGGCACGAGAACGAACAATGCAGTAGCAATAAATGCAAGAATATTTACTTCCATAATCTAATCGTTTTTTTATTTGAATTTTATTTCACAATAACTCGGGATTTAATCCCATAGAGATGATAAACCTTTTGCCTGTAAATTCAATGGATGAATTCCCTCTTGATGGTATTGAATCGAATCAATCATCAATATTATAAATAACAATATCTGAGCTATCAAATCAACTCATCGTCGAGAATTAAATAGTATACCATAGGAAGATCTTTTATCCACACCGAATCAAATCAAAAATGGGATTCCTGATCCAATCAAGAATTTTTTATTCACTGTTCCGTTCTTTCTTTTCGATAACCTACCCTACGCCTTTCTTGTATCATTATCCGATGAAGTATCATCGGACGACCCTTCCACTCCCATTAGCCCCAAACCAAAATAAACAATAGAGGTGAAATGGAAAAAGAAAGAGGTTAAGTTCTAAACTCTTTTTTTTTTTAATGATCTAATTTTCTTTGAAGACAAAGGCGTGTGGTAAAGATGAATCCGAGTAGAAAGTTCTATTAATTAATAGTAGTGTTTTCGATGTCGATGGGACTCCGAAAATACAATAAATCAAAAAAAGGGAGGAAATCTTATTCATTCCTTCTCTAAGAAAGGTGCTATTGTGGGACGATCTTTATCTTTCTTTTATGCTCTTTCCTCAGATTATTATATTAGGACTAGGACACATATATCAAAAGTTCAGTGTGCAATTTTAATAAAATAGATTGTTCAAATTCAAATTAGTAAATTTACTAATTGAGGTTACCCAAAATCAGAACCAAAACCTGAGATAATGGCATTTGGAAACGTAGCTCATGGGGGGCATTAGATTCCCTTTATTTTGGGTCATATAAGAAAGAAATTCCATTTGTGTATGTGCTACCAAGAACCCTGTGGTACTCTCTTCTCTGTCCATATTCCATTATGAACAATAGAAAAAGAAGACCCAATATATCTTGGAATCCTGAATATAATGCTACCAACGATTGTACTAATTCAAATATATCTTTATACCATAAATCGGTACTCGTTGCAGTACCGAAAATTTGCATCTATTTGTTTGATGATGAGAAATACGAAAGAAAATAAAAAAAAGAAACCCTTTTTCTTGGGAATGAAATTCTGCCCTGCCCCTTGGCCTATCTTTCACAGAAAAGAGAGAGTTTAATTGATGGATTTATTGGATTCGTCGGGACTGACGGGGCTCGAACCCGTAGCTTCCGCCTTGACAGGGCGGTGCTCTAACCAATTGAACTACAATCCCAGGGAAATTAAGGGATATAGCAGAAAATTTGACTCCTACGTATCAGGTATTTCGGAAGGATAAGAGGTTATACCTTCTCCTGGTAGATTGACGAATTGTTGGGCCGAGCTGGATTTGAACCAGCGTAGACATATTGCCAACGAATTTACAGTCCGTCCCCATTAACCGCTCGGGCATCGACCCAGGAAGAATCCTTTTTAGACTTATTGGGAATCCATGATCAACTTCCTTTTGTAGTACCCTACCCCCAGGGGAAGTCGAATCCCCGCCGCCTCCTTGAAAGAGAGATGTCCTGGACCGCTAGACGATGGGGGCGTGAGAGACATACTAATTGATTAGCCGCCATCATACTAGACTATGATCATAACATAATATCAACCTTTCAAATTGTCAATATAAATAGAATGGAATAGCATGATTCGATCCAAGCTCTATTTTCATTATTTCATAAAATTTTTTTGATTCGTTATTTATGAATTATTCATTATAATTGCCATGCATTATATTAAATATAATATTTTAAAATACAAATAGATATATATAGATTATATAGAACTAAATCTATAATTATATCTATAATTATCTTAATTTAATTTATATTAAATAATAATAAAATAGAAAATTTCTAGTACGAAAAATACGATTCCGCCCGGAATGGAATAATTTGTCGAAAAAGAGGGGGTTTAATTCCATTTCTTACACTTTCATTCATTGGTTCATTTATTGTATTGTTAAGATATGCCTAGCTCACACTAAGCTAGGAGATTAATAAACGATAAATATGAGAAGAGAGGTCAAGATAAGTTATTGAAAATTGTTTTTCTCGAATTATATAATTCTAATCGAATTAGTAAAATTCTAATTTAGTTCAGAGGACAAGTCGAATTTATGATTCTAGAAAAGAGCTTGAATCTAGATCAAATTGGTAGGTGTACATGTATCAATGAAGCGAATTTCGTTCTCATGGAAATAAAATTGAAATAAAGTCAATAAACGAAAAACAATTAAGGTGGGCCTTGAAACAAGTCATTGCATTTTTCTATACTTGCTAGGGAAATCTATTCTCTTATTCAAGAATAAGCCACTAACTAGCCACTATGAATCTACTGCATGTACTT